TTCACCTTATCTCCCGGCAGTATCCGTATAAAACTACGTCGGATCTTTCCTGAAACATAACCTAGAATCAGATCTTCATTATCTAATCGGACCCGGAACATGCCATTGGGAAGCGATTCTGTAATTAAACCTTCATGAATCCATTTTTGTTCTTTCATTCCAGGTAAAGCCCCCTTGAAGTATTAAGGAATGGAGGAGAAACTAAATTAGACAACTCACTCCCTTTCTTTTTTTTTTTATAAATAGGAAGAGGTTTCATAGCCCGTTTAGATATTAAAAGGATTACCATATATAACACAAAATTTCTCCGCCGATTCCTTCTAGTCGAGCCTCCCGGTCTGTCATTATACCTCGAGAAGTAGAAATAATTACAATCCCCATCCCACCTAAAATTCTAGGAATTCGTTGAGAGTTAGAATATATTCGTAGACCGGGTCGACTGATCCGTTTTAAATTTAAAAAATTTCTATAGGGTTTTTGCCTATTCCTTCTATGTCGCAGGGTTAAAACTAAAAAATATTTGTTTTTTTCTCGATGTTTTCTGACGTTTTCGATAAAACCTTCTCGCAAAAGGATTTTAACAATATTTTCGGTAATATTAGTAGATGCTATGCGAACAACTCTTTTTCTATCCATATCAGCATTTCGTATAGAGGTTATTATCTCAGCAATAGTGTCTCTACCCATGATGAACTAAAATTATTGGTGCCTCAAAATTGAATATAATCAACATGTTTTTCTTTTTTTTATTGGTTTATGAATATGAATTTTTCAAGGTATATGCGTGAGACACAATCTAGGAATTAATCTAGTTCTTAATCTATTTTTTTTTTTCAAATACCCAAAAGATATCACGATCCCCCCTTTTTTATAATACCTCGGGAGCTAATGAAACTATTTTAGTAAAATTTAATTGTCTCAATTCCCGGGGGATTGCACCAAAAATGCGAGTTCCTTTTGGATTTCCTTCTTGATCAATTACAACTGCAGCATTGTCATCATATCGTATTATTATACCGCTGTCACGTTTAAGTTCTTTACAGGTACGAACAATTACAGCCCTGACTACTTCTGATTTTTCTAGGGGCATATTTGGTACTGCTTCTTTGATCACAGCAACAATAACGTCACCGATATGAGCATATCGACGATTACTAGCTCCTATGATTCGAATACACATCAATTCTCGAGCCCCGCTATTATCCGCTACATTTAAATGGGTCTGAGGTTGAATCATATCAATTTTTTAGTCTATTCTTCCAATGCAAAGGCTGAAGAAAATTAAAGAATATTGTTTAGCCAAAAAAAGAAACTTGCGATTTTGTTTCATCCACAAGACTCATTTCTGTCGGTTCTACATTTTTATCCCGAAAAAATAAATTGAGTTCGTATAGGCATTTTAGATGCTGCTATTAAAATAGCCCTTCTAGCTATATTTTCGGTTACCCCACCCATTTCATATAGTATTCGTCCCGGTTTAACAACAGCTACCCAATATTCAGGGGATCCTTTCCCCGAACCCATACGCGTTTCAGCCGGTCTTACTGTAACCGGTTTGTCTGGAAATATACGGACCCATATTTTTCCGCCACGGCGTGCATTTCGTGTCATTGCTCGTCGACCTGCTTCGATTTGTCTAGATGTGATCCAAGCAGGTTCAAGTGCCTGAAGAGCATATTTACCGAAACAAATATGATTACCTCGATAAGATATTCCTTTCATTCTTCCTCTATGTTGTTTACGGAATCTAGTTCTTTTGGGGTTATAGTTGATGGTTGTTTCGGAATTCCATCTCTACTACAAAACTGGACGTGAGAGTTTCTTCTCATCCAGCTCCTCACGAATAAAAAGATTAAAAGTGGAATTTCAATTAATTTGAATAGATATTAGAACATGTTGAATAGATATTAGAACATGTTTCTAAAAAATTTTATAAATAATAGAATAGTATTCTAATAAAATTCTAATAAATCTTTCTTTTCTTTTGTCCTTTATATTTATACAAGTTTACCAAAAAAAAAGTTTTCGCGGGCGAATATTTACTCTTGCAATCTCTATTTCAGTCGTAGCGCTTCTTCGTGATTTCTCAGAATATCAGAATAGATTAATTTATTTCCGGTTCATTTCGCCATCCCAACTAGTGACTCAGTAAGATTCATTTGTTTAATAAAATCTTTTGCATTCACAGCTTTCATCGTTCCCATCGTTTCGTATTTAATGATTAGGTCAGAATTTTACAACGGAGCTTATAATCAATTTATTCTTGAGTCAACTTTCTTAGTCTTTATTGGCTCCAAGCTCTTAAGTTTCTTCTTCTATAAGTAAGAACAATTCTTTTAATAGTTCAATTATGGATGAATTAATGCGTACTGATGCTTTATTACACTGTCTTTTATGAGATGACTCATAGACCTTACATATTGGAATTCTATATCATAGATCTTTTTTTCTTTCTTTCTCTCATCCTTCCATTTATCCGCACCCTTCCTCTGTATTTTGC